TCTTCACAATATATATACTATGAATGACTAGTTCTAAAGTACAAGGAATTCTCTAAAGATAGTAGAAAACTTTACATAATTTTTTTATTAGACAGAATTTGATTAGACAGAAGAATTACATCATTTATCAAAAACAATTTAGTTCTTTTTATTTAATAGGTTGATAAATCGGCATACCTAGAAATTCATTTCGGACAATTGAACCTTCTCAAATTGTTTCTTTTTAAGAACTAAAAAGATTTGTGCCAAAATAATAGATGCCAAGAAGAACAATAGACCTTGGACACGTAACGGATCTTGAAGCACTATTTCTGCATCCCCCTGACCAAATCCACCCACATTAGGATTACTCGTTAACGGTTGATCAAGTTTGATAGATTCACCCTCTGAAACAAGAAGTTCTGGTCCTGGAGGTATAATATCAATCACTTCACGTCCATCCGATGCATCCACTATCGTTATTTCGTATCCCCCTTTGTCTTTTCGTATAATTTTGTTTACTATACCTGTTGCTGTAGCATTATAAACATTATTATTACTCTTGCTACCGTCGGGATAAATCTGACCCCTTCCTCTGTTCCCGCCTATGTATATAGGATATTTTAAGAAGTGAACATCTTTCTTAGTAGCGGGATCTGGAGAAAGAATAGGAAAGGTAATTTCACTATATTTCTGACCAGGAACGGGGCCTATCACAAGAATATTTTTTTTTGTGGGACGATAGCTTTGAAAAGACAGCTTACCTATCTTTTCTTTAATCTCGGGTGAAATACGATCGGGAGGGGCCAATTCAAAACCCTCTGGTAAAATAAGAACAGCCCCCACATTCAAAGCCCCCTTTTTACCATTCGCAAGAACTTGTTTCACTTGCATATCATAAGGAATTCGAACAACTGCTTCAAATACAGTATCGGGAAGGACCGTTTGTGGAACCTCAATATCTACGGGCTTATTAGCTAAATGGCAATTGGCACATACAATACGGCCGGTAGCGTCTCGCGGATTTTCATAACCCTGCTGGGCAAAAATGGGATATGCATTTGAAATGGGTGCTCGAATTATTATATATATCATGAGCAATACGGAAATGGATCGAGTAATCGCTTCCTTTATCCAAGAAAAAGCATTTCTAGTTTGCATGGTCCAATCATTGATCCTGAAAATTTCTACAATAAGATTAGGTAGGTTACTGCCGTAGTTCCCTATCCATGATTCTGTTATTTACTTAAGTAATTTTCCTAGAATATAGCAAGAATACGAGTAGAAAGAAGAAGTAAAATTTGGAATGGTTCGCTTTTCTATACAAAAAACTTGAGAATTGGATCAAGAAGGCATCACTTCCTGGATTGAATCATAAAGGACTACAAGCGACGGAGATACACGATTTAAATAAAAGAAAATCCAGGATTTAAAAATTGTATCTAAAAGGGCTGGCAAAATCCAAGGAAGAACAGATATAATTGGATCATTCTGATTCAATCCAAAATCTTTAGAGACAGAACCAATCATTAGTTCCCAACCCTGAGTCGAATGGTATCCTACACAGAAATCAGTTAATAAAAGAATAGAAAAAACTTTGATTGTGTCACTTAAGTTATATAGAAATTCTTGAAACCAAGAGTTAAGAATAATTAGTTGTTGATTCCCCAGAATAGAATAACCACTTAGAATAAGGAAAGAGATTATATTTGTCGAGAAGTGCAAAATCGTATCCATACGATCTTGGTTGTGCGTCTTGATCAATTGGATGGTTTCTTTGTAGATTCCGATACGAAGGTTTTGTAAACCTGTTTCCGGGTATTCCTTTAGCATTTCATCCAAGAGGAACAGTTCCTCGAACTCTATCAATTTCTTTACAATACTTTTTTCTTGAATATCATTCAAGAAAATTTCGGATTGTTTAGTATTCCACCAATTAGTAACCCAAGATTCCAGACTTTTCTTAAATGTAAAATAGACGCACCAGGGAAAAAAGACTATGGATGTCAGACATAGAAGGGGAATGAATGCTTTCTTTTTTGCCATTTTTCGTCTTTAATGAACTCCATTTTTCAACTATATATGATAAGAATCTTTCTATCAAGCATAAGTTCTATTCTAATCCAAGTTAAGTTAAGAGATTTTTCATAGAAGAATCTATTCTCGCTTTTTTTATTTGTAATTCCGAGATGAGTTCTTTCCTTTCATTCATTTGGAAAAAAGAAAACAAAAGAATCCACTGCTAATTCGAATGAAATGGATAGCTTTTGAAAGAAGAAAAATCTTGTTTCAAAAGCTATCCATTCATTTTTTTTTATAGAATTATTTCCAATGGTACATCCAAGAATGCGGCCAAGTCCGAAGCTGTTTGGAAAACGCTGGCGCGTGGAGTCCTATCATAATAATCATCAAGAGGAGTCAAGGGAACGGCCCCCTGTTCTCTGGTGTACATATAAAGGACACCAGTACGAGGTTCTGGCTTAGCGTAAAATTGGAGGGCTAGAATATCTTCCACACGGACGTGGGAAAGAATACAACGATTTTCGCCAGGAAATCCGTAACGAAATAACCGCACCATTCCAATTTTTCTATCGTAAAGATTATAACCACTACCCACATTCCAAAGAATGAGAATCCACCAATGAAAACTTACAAAGAGACCCGCGATTCCATAGAAAGTAAGCGTGGCCCCTTGTGGCAAAAAAGGAACTACAAAGTCGGACGAATTCAAAGAGAAAAAATTCCTACCAAAATAACTGGAAGCTGCAATAAATAACACCCCTAATGAACCTAAAAGAGTGAAAGAAGCCCAGAAGAAATTGATTGGTTTTCGGGCCCCTGGTATAGTGTAGAGCCATGCGTCTTCTTGGAAGCGACGCATAAGGTGTCCTGATCTCAAACAATTGTGTTCTTGAACATGAACCAATAAACCTACAATTAATACTAGCGCCACGAAAGGCAAAAAAACATCGACCATAATCATAAAATGGTACCTCAATTTTAGATTTGTACCTCTTCTTTTTTTTTTTGATTGTTAGATTAAATCCTCCTAATCTGAGGAAGGCTTATATGATATAAGTAATTAGTCTTTTCCTTTTCTTTTGTTTTTTTTTATGGATATAGTTATGAAAAAATGGAACCGAATAACAAATCCAAGCAAATCAATTTGACTTTATCTAAATATAAAAATGAGATTTGTCTCTACTGTCCGTATCTAAAAAATCTTGTTTTTTTGAACATAAAGAAATAAAGAAGCCATTGCAATTGCCGGAAATACTAGGCCCACTAAAGGAACAAAAACGGAAGGTAAGTTTATCATCAAATGGGTACCTCAATTTGATATGTTCTTTTTTGTTGTCTTTTTTGTTGATTGTTATCTGAATATATTAATATTTTTGTTATTCTCTTATTTTGTAAGAAAGAGAGTCTCTAATAACTATATTAAATATAGTATATAGATTTAGATTATACTAAATATCTAGCAATATCTAGAGTATACTCTAGATATTGCTAGATATTTAGTATACATAATAAGTATCTAATGAATCAATAACAAGAACTCCTCCTTTAAGTAAAGTTAAATATCAAATCTGCCATAAGAATAACCATGGAACATAAATAACTCATGTAGAAACCCCTTTAAAACAGGACGTGGTATTATTAAATCAAATGTGCCCTTCTCGAATAATACTTCAGCTGATTGTGAACCTTCGGGGACTTCCTGTTTCAACGTTTCTTCAATCACTCTTTTACCTGCAAATGCAATATAAGCATTTGGTTCGACAAGAATAACATCCCCCAACATGCCAAAACTAGCTGTCACCCCACCAGTAGTAGGAGATGTAAGGATTGAAACGTACAATAACTTGTGTATGACTTGATACCTATATAAAGCAGAGGAGATTTTAGCCATTTGCATTAAGCTTAAACTCCCTTCTTGCATACGAGCTCCTCCGGAAGCAGCGACTATAATCAGAGGTAACCCATGATTGATGGCATAGTCGATTAACCTCGTTATTTTCTCGCCGACTACGGATCCCATACTACCCCCTATAAATTCGAAGTCCATAACGGCCATCGCTACACGAACACCACCTATGTTACCTATGCCTGTTTGAACCGCTTCCGTTAATCCTGTCTCTTCTTGATAAGAGGCAAGACGATCAAGATAAGTTTCATCCTCCTCTTCTAATTCGAAATTGTCCTCCTCTTCAAAATCGAATTCAATTCCGTCCAAGTCGGGATCCCATGGAGTGGCATCCTCCACTTTGTCAAAATCCTCTTCGGAATCAAATTTAATGGGATCGATTGAGACCATGTCCTCATACATAGGATTCCAAGTACCCGCATCAATCAACAATTCGATTCTATCGGAGCTTTTCATTTTCATATGCGCTTGACAAAATTCGCATATATTCATATTTAATTTCGCGATTGCTTTGTAATTCATTGTATAACATTCTTCGCACAGAATCCACAGATGTTTAAATTTTTCTGTATCAAACACTACAACATCATCCGTGCTTATTATTTTATCTTCTATGAAATTATCTCCGTACAGCTCGAAAATGTACTTCATAAACTCCGTGTGGTTGTATACTTTAGGTTTAGGTATATTCAAATCACTGTCGTTGACACTTGAATCATAATCTGACCTAAAATAAGCATCGAACCTCGAATCATAATATAAACTAGAATAATTATCGAACCTCGAATCATAATATAAACTAGAATCATAACTAGAATCATTATACCCGAAACTCGGAGGATTCTCCCCTAGATACGGATCCTTTTGAAACCACTGATCCCCTAAGTAGAGACGTTCAATAAAATTCCCAGCTACAGGGCAACGTTCCAAAACGTAATGAATAGAGCAAAGATGCATGCATCTACCCCAATTCGGATCATCGTCCAAAAACCCCGACTGTTTCTTCGCCTTTTCGATATGAGCATCCAAGCAATCATAATAATCAGATATGAATTCGTCTTCTTCTTTGTCTTCTTCTTTGTCTTCTTCTTTG